ATGTACCCTTCTATCCAAATCCAATTTGCATCGATAAAATAAATCCAAATTATAGATTCCAGCAGTAGATGAATAATTGCAAATTTTTGTGTGTACGAGATTCGAATAACTTCAAAATAACTGACATAATTTTTTATTTTTCCTGATCAGAAAAATACATGAAAAAGAAAGGAGGTAGAAAAATTTTTTGATTTATGGTTAAAGAAGAAAAACAAGAAAACAGGGGTTCTGTTGAATTTCAAGTATTCAGTTTCACCAATAAGATACGGAGACTTGCTTCACATTTGGAATTACACAAAAAAGATTTTTCATCGGAAAGAGGTCTACGAAGACTTTTGGGAAAACGTCAACGTTTGCTGGCTTATTTGGCAAAGAAAAATAGAGTACGTTATAAGAAATTAATAAGTCAGTTGGATATTCGGGAGAAGTAATTTAATCGTTCGAATTTTTTTCTTATTTTATTAGTAGTCTTATAGTAGTCTTAGATTTTGCATTTTGATGAGCCTCGTTTTGAGGAATTCATGGAATAATGAATTAAGGAAGAAAAAAGAATAAGAGTTTACCGTTTACAAGAAAAGATCTAATGATAGTCAATATGGGTCCTCAGCACCCATCAATGCATGGTGTTCTTCGACTGATCGTTACTCTCGATGGTGAAGATGTTGTTGATTGTGAACCCATATTAGGCTATTTACACAGAGGAATGGAAAAAATCGCCGAAAACAGAACTATTATACAATACTTGCCTTATGTAACACGGTGGGATTATTTAGCTACTATGTTTACAGAAGCAATAACGGTAAATGCACCAGAATTCTTAGAGAATATTAAAATACCTCAAAGAGCCAGCTATATTCGGGTAATTATGTTAGAATTAAGCCGTATAGCTTCTCACTTATTATGGCTTGGGCCTTTTATGGCGGATCTCGGCGCACAGACTCCTTTTTTCTACATTTTTAGAGAGAGAGAATTGATATATGATCTATTTGAAGCTGCTACAGGTATGCGAATGATGCATAATTACTTTCGCATCGGCGGAGTAGCTGCCGATCTACCTTATGGATGGATAGATAAATGTTTAGATTTCTGTGATTATTTTTTACGAGGAGTTGTTGAATATCAACAACTTATTACACAGAATCCTATTTTTTTAGAACGAGTTGAAGGAGTAGGTTTCATTAGCGGAGAAGAAGCTGTAAATTGGGGCTTATCGGGACCAATGTTACGAGCTTCTGGAATACAATGGGATCTTCGTAAAATTGATCCTTATGAGTCTTACAATCAATTTGATTGGAAAGTCCAATGGCAAAAAGAAGGAGATTCGTTAGCTCGCTATTTAGTACGAATTGGTGAAATGAAGGAATCCATTAAAATTATTCAACAGGCTATAGAGAAAATTCCTGGAGGACCTTATGAGAATTTAGAAGCCCGACGCTTTAAGAAAGCAAAGAATTCGGAATGGAATGATTTTGAATATAGATTTCTTGGTAAAAAACCTTCCCCAAATTTTGAATTATCAAAGCAAGAGCTTTATGTAAGAGTAGAAGCTCCAAAAGGCGAATTAGGAATTTATCTTATAGGAGATGACAGTCTTTTCCCCTGGAGATGGAAAATCCGTCCACCTGGTTTTATTAATTTACAAATTCTTCCTCAGCTAGTTAAAAAAATGAAATTGGCTGATATCATGACGATATTAGGTAGTATAGATATCATTATGGGGGAAGTTGATCGTTGAAATGATAATAGATAGGGTAGAGGTAGAAACTATCAATTCTTTTTCGAAATCGGAATTATTAAAAGAAGTCTATGGGCTGATATGGATTCTACCTATTTTGACCCTTTTACTGGGAATCACAATAGAAGTACTTGTAATTGTGTGGTTAGAAAGAGAAATATCCGCATCGATACAACAACGTATTGGTCCTGAATATGCCGGTCCCCTAGGACTGCTTCAAGCTATAGCAGATGGAACTAAACTTATTTTTAAAGAGGATATCCTCCCATCCCGAGGAGAGATTCCTTTATTTAGCATTGGACCCTCTATAGCAGTCATATCTGTTTTATTAAGTTTTTTAGTTATCCCTTTTGGGTATCGTTTTGTTTTAGCTGATCTTAGTATTGGTGTTTTTTTATGGATTGCCATTTCAAGTATTGCTCCTATTGGTCTTCTTATGGCAGGATATAGCTCAAATAATAAATATTCTTTTTCAGGTGGTCTACGAGCAGCTGCTCAATCTATTAGTTATGAAATACCATTAACTTTTTGTGTGCTAGCAATATCTCTACGTGTGATTCGTTAAAAAAGGAGCTTTTCCTCTAAAATCCATTGAATACTTTCTTATTCTGTATTCAGGTCGGTAAGTCAAACTAGATAGCTATATGAGTGAAACAAAACAACTTATTAATTTGTAGTAAAAATAAACAATCTCATTTCCTACGTACAAGAAAAAGTTGAAGTAAACATAAGCAGTGTAAACTCTTTACCCCAAGATTGAGATTGTTTGATTAGTCATCATATCTTGAAGCGGGCAAGAATAAAGGATTCACAATATGGAATTCCATTACTAGAATATTTTTAGTTATTACTAGAATTTATAACCATATAAAAGAATCCATAAAAAGTTAGTGAGGGATTAGGAACACTAAAGTACATAAAGGATTAGTAATGAGAGAATCTAAATCATTAGACATTCTTCTTCATAAAAGGAATCAAATGATAATAAGGGCTTGAAATTGGTGGAAATGATCAAGTAGTACTTTCTTTAGATTCCGATCCAGAGTATATTCCCATTCACTTGTTAAGGAAATAGCTATCAAGAACGAATTAACCCTTTATTTCTTTTTTCTTTTTAAGTATCCCCTTCCCCGGGAAAGAAGAATCGGACAAAAGATATGGAATGCAATACAAAAAAAGATCTTTATTTATTCTTTCTTTTATCTCTATTCATACAAAATGGAATTCTTCATTTCATGAACTAATATCCAATTCTTTTCATTTAGTAATTGCTATAACGAGTGTTTTATTCCAATATTAAGTTATTACTGAATAAGAAAAAACTGTCATTTTTTATATAAAGGATAAGATCAATTCGGAAGCGCCTTTTTATTATTTTAGCAGACGGAATTGCTTTGGTCTAATTTAGGACTTTCCAATCAATTTTATCTTACCTAATTCTATCTACGACGGGGGATAAGATCGAAAAGAAATAATCCCTTTTTCTGATCATAGAGGAGCCGTATGAAGCTAAGGTTTCATGTACGGTTTTGGAATAGCGGTGGGAACTGTGATGTTATCATCGACTATGATTATCTAACAGTTCAAGTACGGTTGATATAGTTGAAGCACAGTCAAAATATGGTTTTTTTGGATGGAATCTTTGGCGTCAGCCTATAGGTTTTCTAGTTTTTCTAATTTCTTCTTTGGCAGAATGTGAAAGATTACCCTTTGATTTACCAGAAGCAGAGGAAGAATTAGTAGCGGGTTATCAAACCGAATATTCCGGTATTAAATATGGTTTATTTTATCTTGCTTCTTACCTAAATTTATTAGTTTCCTCTTTATTTGTAACTGTTCTCTACTTAGGTGGGTGGAATTTTTCTATTCCCTATATATCTTTTTTTGGATTTTTCCAAATGAATAAAATTGTGGGAATTTTGGAAATGATAATGGGTATCCTTATTACATTAACTAAAGCTTTTATATTTCTCTTCATTTCTATCACAATAAGATGGACTTTACCCCGTATGAGAATGGATCAGTTATTAAATCTTGGATGGAAATTTCTTTTACCTATTTCTCTGGGCAATCTCTTATTAACAACTTCTTCCCAACTAGTTTCACTATAAATAAGATAATACAATAACAGTAAGAATATCGTCAACACAAAAGTTTTCTCAAACAAGAGAAAGAAACATACCTTTTTCATAGATATTTAGAATATGTTCCCTATGATAACTGGGTTCATTAGTTATGGTCAACAAACAATACGTGCCGCAAGATACATTGGTCAAGGTTTCATAATTACCTTATCCCACACAAATCGTTTACCTGTAACGATTCACTACCCTTATGAAAAATCAATTACACCAGAGCGTTTCCGCGGGCGAATACACTTTGAATTTGATAAATGTATTGCTTGTGAAGTATGTGTTCGTGTATGCCCAATAGATCTACCCCTTGTGGATTGGAGATTTGAAAAGGATATTAAAAAGAAACAATTGCTTAATTATAGTATCGATTTCGGAGTTTGTATATTTTGTGGTAACTGTGTTGAATATTGTCCGACAAATTGTTTATCAATGACTGAAGAATATGAACTTTCTACTTATGATCGTCATGAATTGAATTACAATCAAATTGCTTTGAGTCGGTTACCAATCTCCATAATGGGGGATTACACAATTCAAACAATTAGGAATTCGCCTCAAAGTAAAATAGACGAAGAAAAATCTTGGAATTCAAGAACGATTACTGATTACTAGGTACTAGGGTTTTTTTGTTAGTAAAATCCAATAGTTTTTTACTAACTATAAAGAAAACTTAATAACTACCGCTTATTACAAATTATTCATGATTTAAAATGAGAGTAGATTTTCGTGATGTGATTTCTAACTATATAATTTATATATAAATATCCTAATCCCTTTTTCTTTCTTTGAATCTTTTAGTTTTAGTCAGTTCATGAAAAATTTTATACTATTAATTTCTTCTTATCCATAATGGATTTACCCGGACCAATACATGAGATTCTTGTGCTATTTGGGGGATTTGTTCTTCTACTAGGGGGTCTAGGAGTAGTATTACTTACCAACCCAATTTATTCTGCCTTTTCGCTGGGATTAGTTCTTGTTTGTATATCCTTATTCTATTTTTTATTGAATTCTTACTTTGTAGCTGTCGCACAACTTCTTATTTATGTGGGAGCCATAAATGTCTTGATCATATTTGCTGTAATGTTTGTAAATGGCTCAGAGTGGTCTAAAGATAAGAATTATTGGACTATTGGGGATGGGTTTACTTCACTCGTTTCTATAACTATTCCTTTTTCACTAATGACTACTATCCCAGATACGTCATGGTATGGAATTCTTTGGACTACAAAATCAAACCAAATAGTAGAACAGGGTCTCATAAATAACGTTCAACAAATTGGGATTCATTTAGCAACCGATTTTTATCTTCCGTTTGAACTCATTTCCCTAATTCTTCTAGTTTCTTTAATAGGGGCAATTACTATGGCTCGACAATAATAAATTCTTAGAATTTTCAAATCTAAAAAAATAACTAAAGAATAAAACAATTTTGATTTAGTAAAACCCATCTACTGTCAACACAACAAATACTTTCTTTTCTCTTTTGTTGCGTAATTGTTCTATTCTAATTAATTCAATCGGTTCAATTCTTGTCCTCATATTGAAATGAATCGAGATTGATAAGGAGTTAGTTAATGATGTTTGAGCATGTACTTTTTTTGAGTGTCTATTTATTTTCGATTGGTATCTATGGATTGATTACAAGCCGAAACATGGTTAGAGCTCTAATATGTCTTGAACTTATACTGAATTCAATTAATCTAAATCTCGTAACATTTTCTGCTCTATTTGATAGTCGCCAATTAAAAGGAGACATTTTCGCAATTTTTGTTATAGCACTTGCGGCGGCTGAAGCAGCTATTGGACTATCCATTCTTTCTTCCATCCATCGTAACAGGAAATCAACTCGTATTAATCAATCGAATTTTTTGAATAATTAGACATAGATTTCTCTAAACAAAGGCGCATATATAATAATATGGAACATTAAGATTAATAAAATTCGAGTCTTCTTTTCTTAATTTTTATTTGAGAATACCCCTTTTTCTTTTTTGAAGTAGGTTATTTCAGAGTATTCTTTTTTACTTATTGAATTTTGCATTTTTTTGAATTTTGCATTTTTGCAATTCATTGATATTGAAATATTCAAATTGCAATAATTTATATTGCATTGCAAAGATAATAGCCAATTTATTGGCTAATTCGAATTAGTATGTAGAATTCGTATAATTATGACTGTTGAAGCCTTAAATTCAAGTCTCTTGGCTCTTTTCATGCTTTCTCACAAACAGATTAAGAAAATATATTGCATTATTTATTAAAGTTTGGATAAATCATTGCTTCGTCTGGTGTCTACAATACATATAACTTATCTAGTACTAATTTCATTTTTACCAGATCGAAAATTATTATGTTGAAAAGGAAAATTTCTAGATCCAATGTCACATTCTGTAAAAATTTATGATACATGTATAGGATGCACTCAATGTGTACGAGCTTGTCCAACAGATGTATTAGAAATGATACCTTGGGATGGATGTAAAGCCAAGCAAATTGCTTCTGCGCCGAGAACCGAAGATTGTGTGGGTTGTAAGAGATGCGAATCCGCCTGCCCAACAGATTTTTTAAGTGTCCGCGTTTATTTAGGGCCTGAAACAACCCGCAGCATGGCTCTATCTTATTGATACGTTACAAAAAACTCCACTTGAATCGTTTGATTCCTCTTTACCGAAGAAGCCTGTGCTCAAAATAATCGAGCATGGGCTTTTCTGGTCAAAACGTATCTTGTCTTTATTACTTTATCATGAGTTATTTTCCTTGGTTAACAATACTTGTTGTTTTGCCTATATTTGCAGGTTCATTAATTTTCTTTTTACCCCATAAAGGAAACAAAATCGTTAGGTGGTATACTATATCTATTTGTTTATTAGAATTCCTTCTAATGACGTATGCATTCTGTTATCATTTCCAATTAGAGGATCCCTTAATGCAATTAAGGGAGGATTCTAAATGGATAGATGTTTTTGATTTCCACTGGAGATTGGGAATCGATGGACTTTCAGTAGGATCCATTTTATTGACAGGATTTATTACCACTTTAGCTACTTTAGCGGCTTGGCCAATTACCCGGAATTCGCGATTATTCTATTTCCTGATGCTAGCAATGTATAGCGGTCAAATAGGATTATTTTCTTCACGAGACCTTTTACTTTTTTTTATCATGTGGGAGTTAGAATTAATTCCTGTTTACTTGCTTTTATCCATGTGGGGGGGGAAAAGGCGTCTATATTCAGCTACCAAGTTTATTTTGTATACTGCAGGCGGTTCCATTTTTTTCTTAATCGGAGTTCTGGGTATGGGCTTATATGGTTCCAACGAACCAAGATTAGACTTGGAACAATTGATTAATCAATCATATCCTGCAACATTGGAAATAGTACTTTATTTTGGCTTTCTTATTGCTTATGCTGTAAAATTGCCGATTATACCTCTACATACGTGGTTACCAGATACCCACGGGGAAGCCCATTACAGTACATGTATGCTTTTAGCAGGAATCCTATTAAAGATGGGAGCATATGGATTGATTCGGATCAATATGGAATTGTTACCTCATGCTCATTATCTATTTTCCCCCTGGTTGGTAATAATAGGAGCGGTGCAAATAATCTATGCAGCTTCAACTTCTCTAGGTCAACGAAATTTCAAAAAACGAATAGCCTACTCCTCCGTATCTCACATGGGTTTCATAATTATAGGAATTGGTTCCATAACCAACATTGGACTAAATGGAGCTATTTTACAAATATTATCCCACGGATTTATCGGTGCTACACTATTTTTCTTGGCAGGAACGACTTGTGATAGAATGCGTCTTGTTTATCTCGAAGAACTGGGAGGGATATCTATACCAATGCCAAAAATGTTTACTATGTTTAGTAGCTTTTCAATGGCTTCTCTTGCCTTACCAGGAATGAGCGGTTTTGTTGCAGAATTAGTAGTATTTTTCGGACTAATTACTAGTCCAAAATTTATGTTAATGCCAAAAATGCTAATTACTTTTGTAATGGCAATTGGAATGATATTAACTCCTATTTATTTATTATCTATGTTACGCCAGATGTTCTATGGATACAAGTTATTTCATGTTCCAAACGCAAATTTTGTGGATTCTGGACCAAGAGAACTCTTTCTTTTAATCTGTATCCTTTTACCAGTAATAGGAATTGGTATTTATCCAGATTTTGTTCTCTCGCTATCCGTTGACAGGGTAGAGGCTCTCTTATCCAATTATTATCCTAAATAGGATTTTCTTTTTTTAACTAGTCCGCTCTATATTTCAAAATGGAAAAACAAAAAAATTCCGAAAAAAGTAAAAAAGTCTAATTAGATCTATTTCGAATTTTTGAGAACCCCTTTGAACGTCTTTTCAAAGGGGTTCTAAAATCAAACAAAAATGGGAAAAACCTCCATTTTATGAATGTTTTATGTTACGTAATCATTTAGATGGTAATGTAAATGAACCATAACTATGTAAACCTATTCCTAAAAGATTGATACCAAAATAGCAGATCCAAATTATAAGAAATCCTATCGAAGCTACAAATGCAGAATTCGTACCCTTCCAATTAGCATTTGTTCTACTATGTAAATAAATTGCAAATATGGTCCAGGTAATAAATGCCCAAGTTTCCTTAGGATCCCAATTCCAATAGGATCCCCACGCCTCATTAGCCCATACTGCTCCACAAAGAATACCTATGGTTAAAAGGGTAAACCCTAGACTAATAACACGATAACTCCAAGAATCCAAACGCTCGGTTAATTGATATTTGTAATAATTTGGAAATGAAGGAAAAGAGGTGTTTTTTAAGGCACTTCTTTTTGCATATAAATATTCAATCTCACTAAATAAAAATGTTTTAAGTAATTTTTTATTTTTATTTTTAGAAAAAAAATCGAAATTCTTTCGAAATCTAATGATTAGAAGAGCGGCGGATAATAAGGATCCGCACAAAAGAGTTGCATAGCTTAGTAACATCATACTGACATGCATCATTAACCACTGAGATTGGAGAGCAGGTACTAGTATTGTAGATTGATGCATTTCAGTTAAAAGACCTGACGTGGCAAAGCCTTGCGTTAAAATAGTACTTGGCGTAGTTATTGCGCTTAAATCATTTTTAGAGTTCTGTATCTTAGGAATAGTATGAAGAATATACAGAGCCCATGAAAGGAAGATCAATGACTCATATAAATTACTTAATGGAAAATGTCCCGAAGAAACCCAACGAGAAACTAAGAATCCTGTTATAGAGAAAAAAGTAGCTATCATTCCTTTTTCTGACGAATCACGTAATCCCCTAAGTTCACGAACTAATAAGGTTATCAAATGAATCGTAATCACAATTGAAATAGTTGAGAAAGAGATATGAGTTAGTATATGTTCTAAAGTTGCAAATAGCATAAGGAGAAGGTCCCATTACAAAATTGGAAATTTCGAACTGAATCCATTTTCTAATCTATTGTATTCTTTTTCGAGAATGCCGCCACTCGGACTCGAACCGAGATGCTTGAGCACTGCTTCCTAAGAGCAGCGTGTCTACCAATTTCACCATGGCGGCTAACTTGAAATAATAGTTAACTTAAAAGAATAATAGTTATTTTCTCGCGAATCGTCGAGATTGGGAGAATCCATAGAATTTCGGAAAATTAGAATTTCATCATTAAATACAAAGAGTTTTGTATTTTGAAAAGTTTCTAGAGTCAAAGGCTTTACGCTCTTATTAATATGATTTACCAGTCCTAAACTAATTTATTTGTGAATTTTGGATAAGATAGGTAGAAATTCTAAATCCTATTGCAAGAATACTCTACTTTTGATAATAGAATCCTCATAAAAAAATAGGAAGATTCTATTATCAAAAGTTCTTTGATAGGAAAAAAGAATACTGAGGACACAATATACCAAAACTTTTGTTCTATATATCTATATAACAGAATAACAGAGGGGTTAGTTCTAAGAATATTGTACCCAGGAATTCAACACATAAAAGTACATTCATTAATTAATCCAAAATTATCATTCATATTAAATAATTGGAATTTCTTTGAGATCGGTCAATTCAGATTATTCCAAAACCCTATTATTTGTTTGTTACCCAGAAAAACCTTTTGGTTTTGGATGCTCATTGCCGCTCAAAAATGATCTTGATTTTGCTAAGGAATAAGATTGTACTATGGAAAAATAAGTTTTTTTCTTCCAAATATTTTTATGAATACGCTTTTTTGACATCGAAGTACGTTTTTTTGGAACTGCCATTCAAAAGGAGAATTAGTTTTTTCTAGTTGTATGTGAAAGACATCTATTGCTGCAAATCAATCCTTCTTTCTGTTTTTTCTTAGTATTTATACTTATACTTAGATACTGAAAGATAATGAAATTTGAAATTATTTTTTACTTCATTTTGTTTAATGTGGATAAGACAAGAGTTTTTCGCGTATTTTTACTATATATTTTAGACTTTGTTTTAATAATATACAATATATACAAAGATATATTATATACAAAGGTTTTCTATTTAAATCAATTTATATATCAAATATACTCCATATATAAATGGGGAATAAGCCCTCATATAATAGGGGGGAGATAAAACGAAGGTCAAATTCAAATAGTTAATTAAGTTGAGAAGATATTAAAGAATTGAATTCCAGTCAAAATAAAAAAAAAATTAGTCTCTTAAACAAGATATTCTAAAACTTAGCTAATTCTAGTCATTAGGATTTCCATTTTATATTTATCGGAAATTCTCGAATATTGTTTACTTCATATAAAATGGAAATATAGTTGAAATTCAATCAATCAGTTACGAAATAAGAGAGCTATTTCATTTTAACAGAAAGAAATAAAAAAAAGAATAGGAATAGAAAGTAAACTGATTCAATCTTTTTTTTGTATTTTAATAAATATATTTTTTTTATCTACTAACTAAATTCTTTGATTCACTTTTTGAATTTAAGCAACTAAACCCATTCTAAATTTTTGAATATTTCAATGAGACAAATTTGGAAAAAATAAAAATTCCTGTATTTTTTCTTATTCTTATTTTGTTTTTTTTAATTTCTTCCGAAAGAAATAAGAATATGTTTGGTGAATCGGAAACAATTTTATAGAAAAAAGGAACTATAAATTTCAACTAAAAATTGCTATTTCTTTTCTTATGGAACATACATATCAATATGCCTGGGTAATCCCTCTTCTCCCACTTCCAGTTATTATGTCAATGGGGTTTGGCCTTTTTCTTATTCCGACAGCAACAAAAAATCTTCGTCGCATATGGGCTTTTCCTAGTGTTTTACTCTTAAGTATAGCTCTGGTATTCTCAGTTCACCTGTCTATTCAACAAATAAAAGGGAGTTCTATCTATCAATATCTATGGTCTTGGACCATCAATAATGATTTTTCCTTAGAATTTGGATACTTGATTGACCCTCTTACTTCTATTATGTTAATACTAATTACTACTGTAGGAATCTTGGTTCTTATTTATAGTGACGATTATATGTCTCACGATGAGGGATATTTGAGATTTTTTGTTTATATAAGTTTTTTTAATACTTCCATGTTGGGATTGGTTACTAGTTCCAATTTGATACAAATTTATTTTTTTTGGGAACTTGTGGGAATGTGTTCCTATTTATTGATAGGCTTTTGGTTTACACGACCAATTGCAGCGAGTGCTTGTCAAAAAGCTTTTGTAACTAATCGTGTAGGGGATTTTGGTTTGTTATTAGGAATTTTAGGTTTTTTTTGGATAACAGGTAGTTTAGAGTTTCGGGATTTGTTCAAAATAGCTAATAACTGGATTCCTAATAATGGGATTAATTCATTACTTACTACTTTGTGTGCTTTTTTATTATTTCTTGGTGCAGTTGCAAAATCTGCACAATTTCCTCTTCACGTATGGTTACCCGATGCTATGGAAGGACCCACTCCCATTTCGGCTCTTATACATGCAGCAACTATGGTTGCTGCGGGGATTTTTCTTGTAGCTCGACTTCTTCCTCTTTTCATATCCCTACCTTTCATAATGAGTTTCATTTCCTTAGTAGGTACAATAACACTTTTCTTAGGAGCGACTTTAGCTCTTGCTCAGAGAGATATTAAAAGAAGCTTAGCCTATTCTACAATGTCTCAATTGGGTTATATGATGTTAGCTCTAGGTATAGGTTCTTATCAAGCAGCTTTATTCCATTTGATCACTCATGCTTATTCGAAAGCTTTATTGTTCTTGGGATCCGGATCCGTTATTCATTCAATGGAACCTCTTGTTGGATATTCACCAGATAAAAGTCAGAATATGGTTCTTATGGGTGGTTTAAAAAAATATGTTCCTATTACAAGAACGACTTTTTTATTGGGTACACTTTCTCTTTGTGGTATTCCACCTCTTGCTTGCTTCTGGTCCAAAGATGAAATTCTTAGTAATAGTTGGTTGTATTCACCTTTTTTTGGAATAATAGCTTCTTTTACTGCAGGATTAACTGCATTTTATATGTTTAGAATATATTTACTTACTTTTGATGGGTATTTGCGTGTTCATTTTCAAAATTACAGTAGTACTAAAGAAGGTTCGTTGTATTCAATATCCTTATGGGGAAAAAGCATACCAAAAGAAGTCAATCGGGATTTTGTTTTATCAACAATGAAGAGTGGAGTTTCTTTTTTTTCACAAAATATGCCCCAAATTCCTGGTAATACAAGAAATAGGATAGGATTCTTGAGTACTTCCTTTGGAGCGAAAAAAAGTTTTGTCTATCCTCGCGAAACTGGAAATACTATGTTATTTCCTCTTCTTATATTACTGCTTTTTACTTTGTTCATTGGATCTATAGGAATCCATTTTGATAATGGAGTAATGGATAATGGAACATCGGAGTTAACCATATTATCAAAGTGGCTAACCCCTTCAATAAGCCTTTTCCAGGAAAGTTCTAATTCTTCTATAAATTCATATGAGTTTCTCACTAATGCAATTTCTTCTGTAAGTTTAGCTATTTTTGGTCTATTCATAGCATATATATGCTATGGATCCACTTATTCTTTTTTTCAGAATTTGAATTTGAAAAATTCCCTTGTAAAAGGGAATCCCCAAAAGTTCTTTTTGGATCAAGTAAAAAAAAAGGTATACAGCTGGTCATATAATCGCGGTTATATAGATGTTTTCTATACTAGGTTCTTTATCCTGGGTATAAGAAGATTTGCTGAACTAACGCATTTTTTTGATAAAGGTGTTATTGATGGAATTATCAATGGAGTAGGTCTTGCTGGTTTTTGTATAGGAGAAGAAATTAAATATGTGGGAGGAGGGCGAATATCGTCTTATCTATTCTTTTTTTTATGTTATGTATCCTTGTTCATATTCTTTTTTCTTCCTTAATTCATTATTCCATGAATTCCTCAAAACGAGGCTCATCAAAATGCAAAATCTAAGACTACTATAAGACTACTAATAAAATAAGAAAAAAATTCGAACGATTAAATTACTTCTCCCGAATATCCAACTGACTTATTAATTTCTTATAACGTACTCTATTTTTCTTTGCCAAATAAGCCAGCAAACGTTGACGTTTTCCCAAAAGTCTTCGTAGACCTCTTTCCGATGAAAAATCTTTTTTGTGTAATTCCAAATGTGAAGCAAGTCTCCGTATCTTATTGGTGAAACTGAATACTTGAAATTCAACAGAACCCCTGTTTTCTTGTTTTTCTTCTTTAACCATAAATCAAAAAATTTTTCTACCTCCTTTCTTTTTCATGTATTTTTCTGATCAGGAAAAATAAAAAATTATGTCAGTTATTTTGAAGTTATTCGAATCTCGTACACACAAAAATTTGCAATTATTCATCTACTGCTGGAATCTATAATTTGGATTTATTTTATCGATGCAAATTGGATTTGGATAGAAGGGTACATTCTTTTATTTTAGATAGAAGAAACATTTCTTCTATCTAAAATAAAAGAATTTTGCTGATTTATTTATTGCTATATCCAATTTATAGAATTGATACACCATTTAATTGATATCATTTAGCAAAATGAAACACAGCATATGCATCCATCTTTCGGCTCGAGAATTTCACGGGAGAGAGATATAGTATAAGAAATAGGCTATTAAGTAACTCTAAATGAATTGTGGATACATCTGTATCCTTAACATACTGAAACGACTGCCATTATTCGTATCAAAGCAATAGCGATTCATAAAAGCTAAATCTTGGAATCAATGGTGGGCCAATAATGAATTTTTTTGCATATGTATTAAGACGCTTGGTCTGATTTCGAAATTGTCCAGAGTTTTTTATGTTGTTTTCATTACAAAATGATGGATCTCCTTCCGTAACTTTCCAATTACGAGTACGAGAATTGAAAGACATGAAAATTCTCAATTCTCTACAGCGTCTAGGAGATAGATAGAATATTTTCAGGAACAAGAAAATCAGAAGAATCTTTTTCTCTATTCACTACCATTCCGCGTCTTCGACTTCTATTAGTTTCTTTTCTTCTTTAATGCAATAGCTATAGTTTGATATAGAATCCATTTCTCAAAGTAATGGAAACCATTCTCTTATAGGAAATGGTTCGAAAATCGCTATTCCACCTTTTAGGTTTAGGTATCGTGAAAAGTGATACCTGTGAAGATCGTGCATTTCAGTCACATTCAGATCCGTTTTTCGAGTTCATGATATAACCAAATTGGATGGATCTTCCACCCGTTTAGCTAAGAAAGAATAGATGCGGAGGTGGATAATAGATCGATATGAAGATCATGAGCTGCCCCATAATGAAACCACCGGTAGTCGCGAATATCTCCTTCTTCCCTAACCCAAGATTGGAGAAAGAAGATCTAAGAGGGATCTATGTAGAATGTGGTCAGAAATCCATAATAGAGTCCGACCACAACGACCGAATTAATTATCCTCATCGAGAAACTTAGACTACTAAGTAGAAAAGATTTGAAAATCATGGCATGGGTCTCCTTTTTTCTTTCTTTAGAGTTTTCTATATGCACAATTTCTCGATGTTTCGATGAGAATTTCTTGACTTTCCATATATAGAAAGAGATAGACTATAAATGGCATCTCTTATGTCAATAAGACCAAAGGGATGGATATTAAATGCTAGG